AATGTAATTCTAATATAATGAATAAAAATAGAACTCATAAACGAAACGAAATAAGCGAAGGATAACGATGGTTTTTTATTAATCTTTGCTTCATGCGTAACATCCAAAATAGGAAATCTTAGATTTGGGAGAGATGGCTGAGTGGACTAAAGCGTCGGATTGCTAATCCGTTGTACGAGTTATTCGTACCGAGGGTTCGAATCCCTCTCTCTCCGTTCTCTCTGGTCACTTGATACTTTCTAATTTGAAAAAAAAAGGGGATCCCCCGTTTTGTCATAGTTATATATAAAATAAAGAAATCAAAATAAAGAAATAAAAAAAGAAAGATTTTTCCTATTTCTTTTTTTATTCTTCGCGCCCGGGGTTACGTCCTGGATCATTAGATAAGAATCCAAAAATGAAGAGAGAAACAAAGAATATTACTACCGTGTAAACAAAGAGTTTGAGAGTAAGCATTACACAACCTCCAAGATCATTTTTTTTGCAAAAGGGAATAGATTATCCATTTTTGTACCACATATTTTGATATGAGACCAAAAAAGAGAAAAAAATTTCGAAAAAAAGGGGGAGAAGAGATTTTCTTTTCACAAATTTATTTGTATGTAATAAGATTCTAACTCTTTCGTTACCAAAATATTCTTGTTTGTTATATTCACAATCAAGTGCGGTAACTTAATAGAATAGAACCCCGCAAAGATAGAAAAAAGGAAACGGACTGATGCGAATTCAATACTAGAGTTATCCAATATACAAGAATTTCCATTTTGGAATCGAAGCTTCATTCCATAAGACTTATTTGATCTTATCAATTCTTAGACTCTTTTTATCGAATAAATCATGAATGCTTTTAGTAGAGTATTATATTATTAATAATTTTATCGAAAACTTACAGCAGCTTGCCAAACAAAGGCTAAAAGAAAAAAAAGTAGAGGTATGACGGGCATAAAGTCTACAATTGGACTGAAAAGGGCATAAGCCTCGGGCAATTTTGCGAAGAAAAAACTACTCGAATAAGGGGCAGAATTAAGACAGATACAGATTAAACTAAAGATATTTAGCATAACAAATCGTTTTTGCGGATAATTTTATTGAGTTTATTTTATTGATATAGGGAGAAAATGAAGAAAGAAGAGGGGTTAAAATTCCTTCTCGTTTGTAAAATTTCCCAAAATCAAAAATCCTTACATTTTCATTTGCAAATATAAGGAATTATACTTTCATACAATATCTTAATTGAATTCTATATAATGATCAATGAATTTGTTTTGATTCGATATCCACATATGTCTAATCCCAGCAACAAAAATAAGAACTCCAATCAATAACTAATACCAATTAAACAGTTAATTAGCTAATTAGAACTAATTCTATTTTTATTAACTAAATCCATTATTATATATTATTTATTATATATAGGTATATAATATGCTTTCTATTTCTAATTCCATTTTCCAATAGAAAAAATTGAATATAGATGCAATTTCTAAATTTAACTAATCTAATATAGATTATTATACTAATATAGATTATTATAAATGTAGAGAAGAAATCCTTACTAAACTGATATATTAAACGAGAAATTGTTTTTATTCGAAATTATTCGAATTTATTTTCAATTTGTTATTGTTTATATGGGATTAAGTCTATAATTGACGAATAGCCTATAATTACTAAAATTATACTAATGTTTATTAGTCTAGTATTGAATATAAATAAGAATGGGGCGTGGCCAAGTGGTAAGGCAACTGGTTTTGATCCTGTTATTCGGAGGTTCGAATCCTTCCGTCCCAGGTTGATTCCAATGGAATCTAAGGATTGGATCACATTGCACTCAACATAACATTTCAATTAAATAAAATGTTTAAAGAAAAGAACCTCTTTCGTTCTGAACTTTTATGATTCTTCTAAAAAGAAAAATCATATTTTTTGTTCGTTTGGTTTATCATAAATAAAGGTAATCCAGTGTCAAATGTGTAAGAAATAGATAGAAATGGTTTTTTATATGGACAGGTGTGCGTTAATAGTTTCATTTCACTCCCAAAATGGGATATTTTTCCTTTTTTCAATATTTTCAATATTAAAATATATATAAATATTGAAATATATAAATAAAGATATATATATATACGTATGTTTTACTCCTATTTCTATTTGAGTTAGTTACTTAGGGACACTTTATGTTTCATATCTATCATACAAAATATTTGAATTATTAGATAATCATGATCATGATGCATTTTGAGTCAAAATGCAAAAAAAAAAAGGCAAACCTCCATAACACCTAAAACACCTAAAGAAACTAAAGGGAATAGGGCAAATTCCACAGTCTATGTAGAGAATAACTGAGTAATCTAATTTAGTACTAATTTCATCATGGGTCTTGTATTAAAGTTACAAAAACAAAAAAGTTAGGGTCAAAAATGGGAAAAACAAATGAGTTTGGACCCATTTGTTTTTGTAACTATACTATATTTATAGTATAGAATCCCATAATAAGATAGGATCCCGTAATTTTTTTTGTTTTTATTTAATTTAATTAGGTTTTACTATGATTCACGATATCGGTATAACTTGTATGGGTATGAGTTAATCAGCAAAGCAAGGTAAGCTATCTATTGAAATATTAGTTTATGTATGGATCTTATTAACAAAGAAAGTTCAATGGATAATATATGGTTTTTTTGACCAAATTTTTTATTTTGTATCTGGTTCAAATGAATAATCTTAAAATAATCTTAGAATTAATGTAGGATTGATGTAGAAGGGATTTCTATATTCCATTTCTTTTATCATTTTAATGGAATAGAATTGATTCATGAAAAAAAATTCTTGACTTGAATCTTAAGTCAGGAAAGACCTGTATAAAATGACCGAGGCCTGTGCCCATACTCATTATATTATGTCTTGCTGTTGTTCTATTTACGTTACGTAATCATGGTCTTTTGGTTGGGTGTAATGGATCCGCAGATATTGAAATATCTATGATTAGTAGTTGGAATAATTATTCGTTCTATATCATTGATATGCGAACATCCCACTTTCCAGATTTTTATTATTTTATCTTTTTGATTATTAATTCAACATATGATAAGAGTACTATTTAATCTTTAATCTTACCTTGTATAGTCTTACCTTATATAAGATTGATTTTTCAAAATAAAAGCCTTTTGGCTTATTTCTTATGAATGAATTCTTTTCTTGATACTTGAAGAAAAGAAATGGGAAAAATCAATCTTATCAAAAAAAGAAACTTCGGACTTTTATAGGGCGTTCTGTCTATCCATGGATAAAAGATAAAAAGTACGGACTCTTATGTACCAATGACTATTCATGATTCCATATTGACATATTGAATCAATTCCATACGGATTCAAAATCGAAAATTTGAGGAATGTTATGGTAAAACTTCGTTTGAAACGATGTGGTAGAAAGCAACGTGCGACTTGAAGGACATCATCATATGTGGATTCTTACATCCATCATTTTCTCTAAGAACGAAAATGCTCTTGGCTCGACATCGTTTGTTCTGTTCCATAGGACCTTAATTTGTATTGGGTTGTAAATAATAATAAATAATAAAAAGTACTTGAAATAAATAGTACTTGATGGAGCTCGAGCAAAAAATATTGATTTTTTTATCAATATTAATATGAAGAGGAATAATCTAGGGTTAGTGCCAATCAATAAGTTGGAACAACTTTGTAAATCTTTTATAGAGAAATCAAAAATTCAAATTTTAACAAGTTTGAAATGAAATCAAAAAGTCAATTTTGTTTGAAGCAAAATGGGTAAAACCTTTTTGATTAAAAGCATATTACAAGGGAATTTTTTGTTCCCATAATTTTTCTATAAAAATAAAAATGAAAAAGCAAAAGGGTATGTTGCTGCCATTTTGAAAGGCGTAAGGATCATCGAAGTAATGTCTAAACCCAATGATTTGACAAAGGAAGGATAAAAGGTTCCGGAACAAGGAAAGACTCTTTTTAATTGTCTTGACACTTATATCAGAATAAGGAATCAGAATAAATTTGAGATGAGACAAATAAAAAGGGTTAGAGACGACTCAATAAATGTCTAAGGATTTCCCTTTCATAATTATACAACTTGAGTTATGAGTACGAATGAGATTTCTTTTTTATGTAAGGAAGAACAAAAAACTCAAATCATAGTCTAATTCATTATTTTATGTATTCATTTTTGATTCTATATTATCTTTTTTCTATTTTGTTTGTCATTAATTATATACATTAATTATATATTAAAAATCTTATATAATATTAAAAAAAAAAGAGAATTTTCTTCATTATTAAATTATTAAAATGAAAATGAAATTAATAAATTCTTTTCAAATAAAATAAATAAGATATTTTTTCAAAAATTTACATAATAACATATTTTACATAATTATATAAATATAATATACATATATAATACATATTAATACATATTCTATATATATATAGAATTTTCTATAAAATATAGAATTTTCTATAAAAACTTAATAATTAGAATAACTTAATAATGCGTATTTGTTAATTAGGTATTAGTGCATATTTATAATATAGATTATTAAATACATTATTAAATATTTTATTAAATATTAAATACATTTTAATCATCAATTTAATATTTTCTTTTTATTTTCTATTTTATACATTTTAATATATACACAGTGTGAATTCTTTGTATTATACATACTATCTGTTATTATACATAGTTATTATATATACAATACAACAAATAAAAAGAACATAACAACAAATAAAAAGAACATAAAATATTATTAAATATTATAGATACAAAAAGAAATTAGAATCATTCTTTCTTGAGCCGTACGAGGAGAAAACCTCTTATACGTTTCTATGGGGGGTCTTTTTTATTTATATCTATCCCAATGAGCCATCTATCGAATCGTTGCAATTGATGTCCGATCCCGAAGAGAAGGAAGGGATCTTCGAAAAGTGGGTTTTTACGATCCCATAAAGAATCAAACTTATTTA